TTAAAAATAAGCTAAGTTAAGCTTTTGGGCTCATACCTCAAATATAAAGGTAATCCTTTTTTTTAAAAATTTAAATAAAGTGCCTGATTAAAGGATTATTCTGATAGAGTAAATTAAGTAGATTTCTACCTTTATTATATTTTATAGAATTAAACTATACCTTATAATATCAAAAATTATTGTGCATCTTACACTAAAATATAATTTTTATAATAAAATTAATTAATTTTAAAATTACATTAAGTAATTATTTTACATTTATTTTTTATTTAATTCAAATAAAATATTTTTCATATTTATCTTATTTCTTAGAACTATAATTTCAATCTCATCTAATTCCTGATTTGGTTGCTGAATTGGTTTAGAAATTAATTTACTGAGATTCATCCCCCTAATCTCAAATTCTAATAATCTTCTATCTTCAGAAGCATCTTTAAAATATTTCTTAACTCAATCTATTGCCTCAATAAATTTTTTATTTTCAATTTTAATTAAAATAATTTTAATAAAAAATTTTGAAATAAATAATTTTATTTCAATTATGATTAACTCCTCCTTATTCATAAAAATAGGTTCAGCTCCATTTCATTTTTGATTCCCTAATATTTCCGAAGGATTATCATGATTTAATAATTTTATTTTAATAACCTGACAAAAAATCACCCCATTAATTTTATTTTCTTATTACTTTAATTTTAATTATTCTTACTTTATTATTATTTTAAATGTAATAATTGGAGCTATCGGGGGAATAAACCAAACATCCTTACGAAAATTAATAGCTTTTTCCTCTATTAATAATTTAGGGTGAATAATTTTCTCAATTATAATTAGAGAAAATTTATGAATTTTTTATTTTTTATTATATTCATTTCTAATTAGAATTATATTTTTCCTATTTTATAATCTAAATATATTTTTTATTTCTCAATTATTTATTAATAATATAAATTTTATAATTAAAATAAACTTATTAATTAATTTTTTATCATTAGGAGGATTACCCCCCTTTATTGGATTTTTACCTAAATGAATTATTATTAATTTTTTAATAATAAATAAATTTTATTTATTAACATTTATCATATTAATAAGAAGACTTATTACTATTTACTTTTATATTCGAATTATTTACTCTTCATTTATATTTAATTATTTCAAAATAAAATGATTTAAAATCCATTTAAAAAATAATTTTATGATTTTTATTAATTTATTTTCTTTTATTTCTATTACAGGAATAATTCTTAGAACTTATATATATATATAAAGGTTTTAAGTTAAATAAACTAATAATCTTCAAAATTATTTATAAAGACACATTCTTTAAGCCTTAGTAAATATTTTATTTACTCCTTAAAATTTGCAATTTCATATCATTTGAATGAATATAAGACCTTATTATTAAATTTAAATAATAAAAGAGAATAATTCTCGTTAATAAATTTACAATTTATCGCTTTAACCTCAGCCATTTTATTTATATGCGAAAATGACTTTATTCTACAAATCATAAAGATATTGGTACTTTATATTTTATTTTTGGAATTTGAGCAGGAATAGTAGGTACCTCACTAAGATTATTAATTCGAGCAGAATTAGGTAATCCAGGATCATTAATTGGAGATGATCAAATTTATAATACTATTGTAACAGCTCATGCATTTATTATAATTTTCTTTATAGTAATACCAATTATAATTGGTGGATTTGGAAATTGATTAGTACCATTAATATTAGGAGCTCCAGATATAGCTTTTCCACGAATAAATAATATAAGATTTTGACTTTTACCCCCCTCTTTATTACTTTTAATTTCTAGTAGTATTGTAGAAAATGGAGCCGGAACAGGATGAACAGTTTACCCCCCACTCTCATCCAATATCGCTCACAGAGGAAGATCAGTAGATCTAGCTATTTTTTCATTACATCTTGCTGGAATTTCTTCTATTTTAGGAGCTATTAATTTTATTACAACAATTATTAATATACGAATTAATAATATATATTTTGATCAAATACCTCTATTTGTTTGAGCTGTAGGAATTACAGCATTCTTATTATTATTATCTTTACCAGTATTAGCAGGTGCAATTACCATACTATTAACTGACCGTAATTTAAATACATCTTTCTTCGACCCTGCAGGAGGTGGAGACCCTATTCTATATCAACACTTATTTTGATTTTTTGGTCATCCAGAAGTTTATATTTTAATTTTACCAGGATTTGGAATAATCTCCCATATTATTTCTCAAGAAAGTAATAAAAAGGAAACATTTGGTTGTTTAGGAATAATTTATGCTATAATAGCAATTGGATTACTAGGATTTATTGTATGAGCTCATCACATATTTACTATTGGAATAGATATTGATACACGAGCTTATTTCACCTCAGCTACAATAATTATTGCAGTACCAACAGGTATTAAAATTTTTAGATGACTAGCCACTCTTCATGGAAGTCAAATTAATTATAACCCCTCAATTTTATGAAGATTAGGATTTGTTTTTTTATTTACTGTTGGAGGATTAACAGGAGTAATTTTAGCTAATTCATCAATTGATATTACTCTTCATGATACTTACTATGTTGTAGCTCATTTTCATTATGTACTTTCTATAGGGGCAGTATTTGCTATTATAGGAGGATTTATTCATTGATATCCCTTATTTTTAGGTTTAACATTAAATCCATATTTATTAAAAATTCAATTTTTTATTATATTTTTAGGAGTTAATATAACTTTTTTTCCCCAACATTTTTTAGGTTTAGCAGGTATACCTCGACGATACTCAGATTATCCTGATTCTTATATTTCTTGAAATTTATTATCATCTTTAGGATCTTATATTTCTCTCTTAGCTGTTATATTAATTTTAATTATTATTTGAGAATCTATAATTTACCAACGAGTTACTTTATTCCCATTAAATATATCTTCCTCTATTGAATGATACCAAAATTTACCACCAGCTGAACACTCTTATAATGAATTACCTATTTTAAGAAATTTCTAATATGGCAGATTATATGTAGTGGATTTAAACCCCATTTATAAAGGATTTCCTTTTTTTAGAAATGGCAACTTGATCTAATTTTAACCTTCAAAATGGAGCATCTCCATTAATAGAACAAATTATTTTCTTTCATGATCATACATTAATTATTTTAATTATAATTACTATTTTAGTAGGTTATTTAATATTAAATTTATTTTTTAATAAATATATTAATCGATTTTTACTAGAAGGTCAACTAATTGAATTAATTTGAACTATTCTTCCAGCTATTACCCTAATCTTTATTGCTCTACCATCTTTACGTCTACTTTATTTATTAGATGAACTTAATAATCCTTTAATTACATTAAAATCAATCGGACATCAATGATATTGAAGATATGAATATTCAGACTTTCATAATATTGAATTTGATTCATACATAATTTCATCAAATGAACTGTCAAATAATAGTTTCCGCTTATTAGATGTAGACAATCGAATTGTTTTACCTATAAATAACCAAATTCGAATTATAGTTACAGCTACTGATGTTATTCACTCATGAACTATCCCCTCTTTAGGAGTTAAAGTAGATGCTAATCCTGGTCGATTAAATCAAACAAATTTTTTTATTAATCGACCAGGAATTTTCTTTGGGCAATGTTCTGAAATTTGTGGAGCAAATCACAGATTTATACCTATTGTAATTGAAAGAATCTCAATTAAAAACTTTATTAATTGAATTAATAATTATTCATCATTAGATGACTGAAAGCAAGTAATGGTCTCTTAAACCATCTTATAGTAAATTAGCAATTACTTCTAATGATAAAGAATTAGTTAATTAATAACATAAATATGTCAAATTTAAATTATTACAATAGTAATATTCTTTTATCCCTCAAATAATACCAATTAATTGAATTCTTTCTCTTTTATTTTTTATTTGTATTTTTATTATATTTAATATTTTTAACTACTATATTTATTTCTCTAATTTTTATTCTAATAATAAAAAAAATAAAACCTCCAAAAATAATTTTTTCTGAAAATGATAAGAAATTTATTTTCAATTTTTGACCCTTCTACTAATTTATTTAATTTATCAATTAATTGAGTAAGAACAATCTTAGGACTTATGTTCTTACCTTATTCATTTTGATTTTTACCTAATCGTCATTTTTTTTTATGAAAATTTTTATTAAATAAATTACACAATGAATTTAAAACCTTATTAAAAAATAATTATTTTATAGGTTCTACTTTTATTTTTATTTCAATATTTTCATTTATTTTATTTAATAATTTTTTAGGATTATTCCCCTATATTTTTACTAGAACAAGCCATTTAACTTTATCTTTATCTATTTCTCTTCCTTTATGATTAAGATTTATATTATACGGCTGATTTAATAACTACCAACATATATTTATCCATATAATTCCTCAAGGAACCCCAAGTATTTTAATACCTTTCATAGTATTAATTGAAACTATTAGAAATATTATTCGACCAGGAACTTTAGCAGTTCGACTAACTGCTAATATAATTGCAGGGCATTTATTAATAACATTATTAAGAAGAACTGGACCTAATTTATCATATATTTTTATTACATTTTTAATCATTATTCAAATTATACTATTAATCTTAGAATCTGCAGTTGCAGTTATTCAATCTTATGTAATTGCTATTTTAAGTACACTATATTCTAGAGAAGTAAATTAATTATCTATATAAATTAATGAAAAATAACTTTAATTATCATCCATATCATTTAGTTGATTATAGTCCTTGACCTTTAACTGGAGCTATTGGAGTTTTAACTTTAGTAACAGGAATAATAAAATGATTTCACAATTTTAATATAAACCTATTAATTTTAGGCTATATTATTACAATTTTAACTATATTCCAATGATGACGAGATATTTCCCGTGAAGGAACATTTCAAGGTAAACATACATTATTAGTAACAAAAGGACTTCGTTGAGGAATAATTTTATTTATTGTATCTGAAATTTTTTTCTTTGTTTCTTTTTTTTGAGCCTTTTTTCACAGAAGATTATCCCCCAATATTGAAATTGGAGCAATATGACCCCCAATAAGAATTTATCCATTTAATCCCTTTCAAATTCCTCTTTTAAATACAATTATCTTAATTAGATCAGGAGTAACAGTTACATGAACTCATCATGCCATTATAGAAAATAATTACTCTCAATCAATCCAAAGCTTATTCTTAACTATTTTATTAGGAATATATTTTACCGTTCTACAAGCATATGAATACTTAGAAGCTCCATTTTCTATTGCTGATAGTATTTATGGAAGTACATTTTTTATAGCAACCGGATTCCATGGACTTCATGTAATTATTGGTACTATTTTCCTAAGAGTTTGTTTTATTCGACAATTAAATAAACATTTCTCGAAAAATCATCATTTTGGATTTGAAGCAGCAGCCTGATATTGACATTTTGTAGATGTTGTTTGATTATTTCTTTATATTTCAATTTACTGATGAGGAAATTAATTATTTATATAATATATTTAGTATATTTGACTTCCAATCAAAAAGTTTAATTTTCTTTAATATAAATAATTATTCTTATAATAAATATTTCAATTTTAATCCTAATTATTTCAAATATTCTTATAATATTATCAATTATTTTATCAAAAAAATCATTTATAGATCGAGAAAAATGCTCACCATTTGAATGTGGATTTGACCCTAAATCTATAGCTCGTTTACCTTTTTCATTACATTTTTTTTTAATTACAATAATCTTTCTAATTTTTGATATTGAAATTGCTTTAATTTTTCCAATTATTCTAACATTTAAATTAGTTAATTTCCTAACTTGAATAAAAATTAGATTTTTTTTTATTTTTATTCTATTATTAGGATTATACCATGAATGAAATCAAAATATATTAAATTGAACAAATTAATTTTAAAGGATTATAGTTTAATAATAAAAACATTTAATTTGCAATTAAAAAATATTGAATTTCAATTTATCTTAAATAAGAAGCAAAAATTGCATTTAATTTCGACTTAAAATTTAGAGTTATTTACTCCTTATTTAATTAATTGAAACCAAACTAGAGGTATATCACTGTTAATGATAAAATTGAATTTTATATTCCAATTAAAGAAATATAAATTATTTAAAATTAAGCTGCTAACTTAATTTTTAGTGGTTAAATTCCATTAATATTTCTTTTTCTCACCAAAATATTTATATAGTTTAATTAAAACATTACATTTTCATTGTAAAAATAAAATATTTTTATTTTTATAAATATTTAAAGATTTAATTAATCTCCCTAATATCTTCAATATTATACTCTATATTATAAGCTATTTAAATAAATATTAATAATTAATATATATATAATAATTAATATTCAAATAACAAATCTAAATAAATAAACTTTTAAATTATTTATTTGAAAAATATTATAAAAAATAGAATATTTTTTCAAAATAATTATAAATCCTTGACCTCTATATAATTCTCTTCAACCTATATCAACATTTTTTAATAAATTTTGCCCAAAATTTAAAAAATAATATCTCAACCCATAAGTAGATAATCTAGGTATAAATCATATTAAAGATAAAAATCTTCTTAAGTTATAAGTTATTAAAAACTTATTAACTCTATAAATTTTTATATTACTTATTAAAAACCCTATTAATCCCCCCATTAAACTCACATAAATAACTATTATTTTTAAATTAAAAGGTAAATAAATTATATAAGGGTAATAAAAAATTATTCATCTTAATATTCTCCCTCTAATTAATCTTATTAATAATAATACTATTATTCTACGTAATATTACATAATCTTCATCATATAAATTATAAATTCTTATTAAATTATAATCATTAATTATCATATATATTAATAAACGAATAGTATAAAATATAGTTAAACCTGTAGAAATATAATAAAAAAAAAAAACAAATAAATTTAAATTTCTAAAACTAACTATTTCTAAAATCAAATCCTTAGAATAAAATCCAGCTAAAAAAGGAATCCCACATAAAGCTAAATTAGAAATATTTAAACACAAAGAAGTTAAAGGAAGATATAATCTAATTCCCCCTATATAACGAATATCTTGAATATTATTTATTATATGAATAATTACACCAGCACACATAAATAATAAAGCTTTAAATATAGCATGACTTAATAAATGAAAAAAAGCTAAATCAGGAAATCCTATTCTTAAAATTCTTATTATTAATCCTAATTGACTTAAAGTTGATAAAGCAATAATTTTTTTTAAATCAAATTCATAATTAGCTGAAATACCAGCCATAAATATAGTTAATATACCCAACAATAATAAAATCTTAATAAAAAAAGTATTTAAAATTAATAAATTAAAACGAATTAATAAATAAACCCCAGCTGTAACTAAAGTAGAAGAATGAACTAAAGCAGAAACTGGAGTAGGAGCTGCTATAGCAGCCGGTAATCAAGATCTAAAGGGAATTTGAGCTCTTTTAGTTATAGCTGCTATAATAATTATAATTCTAATAAATCTTATAATTAAATCATTTTTTATAAAATTTAAATAAAAAATATAATTTCATCCCCCATAATTTATTATTCACGAAATAACTATCAAAATTAAAACATCTCCAATTCGATTAGATAAAGCAGTTAATATCCCAGCATTATAAGATTTTAAATTTTGATAATAAATTACCAATAAATATGAAACTAACCCTAAACCATCTCAACCTAATAAAATTCTAATAATATTTGGACTAATAATTAATAAAATCATCGAAAATACAAATAATAAAACTAAAATAATAAAACGAATTAAATTTAAATCAGATATTATATATCTTTTTCTATAATAAATTACAACAGAAGAAATCATTAATACAAATATTATAAATAATAAAGATATTCAATCTAATAAAATAGATATAACAATTCTCATAGAATTAAATGAAATTAATTCCCACTCAAAAAAAATAACCATATTATTTATAATTAAAACTATTATAAAAAAAAAACTTATTATTCTAAAAAAAAATAAAATTGTAAATATTAAAAAACAAATATTTTTATTAATAATTTAAAATGAAATTAATTCACATTTTTGATACCACAAATCAATATTTTTATTAAATTATTTAAATTTTAATTAATTATAAAATATTCAACCTTTAAAATTATTATATTTAAAGGAAATCAATGTAATAATAATAATAAATATTCTCGAGATACTCCTCTATAAAATCTATATAATCCATAATAAAACTTTCCATGTTGAATATAAGAATATAAATATAAACTATAACCAGCTCTAAAAAAAGAAATTAATATTAACATAATTATTGACAACCAAGATCATCTAACTAATCTATTAATTAATCTAATTTCACCTAATAAATTTAAAGATGGAGGAGCAGATATATTAGATGATATTAATAAAAATCATCATATTCTTATAGAAGGTATAAAATTCATTATTCCTTTATTAATATATAAACTTCGACTATGTAAACGTTCATAATTAATATTAGCAAGACAAAATATTCCAGATGAACATAAACCATGACCAATTATTATAATATAAGAACCAAAATAACCTCAATAATTTATAATTATAATACCTCTAATTACAATTCTTATGTGAGAAACAGAAGAATAAGCAATTAAAGATTTAATATCTACCTGACAAAAACATTTTAATCTAACATAAAATCCACCCAATAATCTTACAATTAATCACAAATAATTTAATTTTATATTAATCTCTTGTAAAAAAATTAAAACTCGTAATAATCCATAACCTCCCAACTTTAATATAATTCCAGCTAAAATTATAGAACCTGATACTGGAGCCTCTACATGAGCTTTGGGAAGTCATAAATGAACAAAATATATAGGTATTTTTACTAAAAAAGCTAAAACTATACAAACATATAAAATAATAAAATTCATATTAAAAAATTTTAAAAAATAAATTATTATTCTATTAATCTCATTATATATATAAAATAAACCCATTAATAAAGGTAAAGAAGCAAATAAAGTATAAAACATTAAATATATACCTGCTTGAATTCGCTCAGGTTGATACCCCCAACCAATAATTAATAATAAAGTAGGAATCAATCTCCCCTCAAAAAATAAATAAAATAAAAATAAATTCATAACTCTAAAAGTTAAAAATAATAAAATTAATAAAATCAAAATATTAAATAAAAAAAAATTAACATAATAACCAATTTTAAATAAATTTTCTCTAGATATAATTATTAATAAACAAATTCAAATTCTTAATAAAATTAAACCAAAAGAAATATAATCACAAAATAATATATATCTTAAATTATTATTTAAATAACTTAAAGATAAATTTATAAATATAAATATTATAAATATTAATAAAAATTGAACCATTCAAAATATATCAACCATAAAACATAAAGGAATTATAAAAATTATATAAAATAAAAATTTTATCATATCTATAATAAATTAAATCTTTGAAAATAATCATTACCATGAGTTCGAATTATTGAAACTAAAATAGACAACCCTAAAGAACCTTCACAAACAGAAAAAACTAAAAATACTATTAATATATATATATCATAACTAATTATTATCAAATAAATCAACAAAAAAAAAAAAATTCTTAAAACTATAAATTCTAATCTTAATAAAATAATTAATAAATGTTTATTTTTAGAAATAAAAATTAAATTACCAATAAAAAATATAATAATAACAATAAATCATATATTTATAACTATCATTTTTATTTTTGTTTTTATAGTTTAAAAAAAACATTGGTCTTGTAAATCAAAATTAAGAATTTATCTTTAAAAACTCAAAAAAAAAGAAATTTCTTTATCTATAATCTCCAAAATTATTATTTTATATTAAACTATTTTTTGAATGATAAAAATAACTTTTTCTATAATTATAATTATATTATCATTTATAATATATTTTTTAAATCACCCCCTTTCCATAGGATTAATAATTTTAATTCAAACTATATTAACCTGTCTTCTATCAGGAATAATAATCAAAACATATTGATTTTCATATATTTTATTTTTAACATTTTTAGGGGGATTATTAGTATTATTCATTTATGTATCAAGAATTGCCTCTAATGAATTATTCCTTATCTCTAATAATATAAAAATATTTATCTTCATATTCATATTATTATTAATTTTTATTCAATTCTTATTTATAAAAAATTTAAATTGAATAAATTTAAATAATAATTCAGAAATAGACATATATGCTAATATTTTTTGATTTAATAACGAAAATAAAATTAACATAAATAAACTATATAATAATAAATCATCAATATTAATAATAATACTAATTATTTATTTATTTATTACTCTAATTGCAATTGTAAAAATCACTAATATTTTTTATGGTCCTTTACGAACTTTTAATTATTAATTAATTTAATGTTAAATATATTTAAACCTATTCGAAAAACTCACCCAATCTTTAAAATTATTAATGGATCATTAATTGACTTACCTTCACCTTCTAATATTTCATCTTGATGAAATTTTGGTTCCTTATTAGCCTTATGTTTAATAACCCAAATCTTAACAGGACTTTTTTTAACAATATATTATACAGCTAATATTGAAATAGCATTTTATAGAGTTAATTATATTTGTCGAAATGTTAATTATGGTTGACTAATTCGAACCCTTCATGCTAATGGAGCTTCTTTTTTTTTTATTTGTATTTACATTCATATTGGACGAGGAATTTATTATGAATCATTCAATCTAAAAATAACATGATTCATAGGAATTATTATTCTATTTATATTAATAGCAACAGCATTTATAGGGTATGTTTTACCTTGAGGACAAATATCTTTCTGAGGAGCAACAGTTATTACCAACTTATTATCAGCAATTCCTTATCTAGGAAACATATTAGTTAATTGAATTTGAGGAGGATTTGCAGTTGACAACGCAACCTTAACTCGATTTTATACTTTTCATTTTTTATTACCCTTTATTATTTTAATATTAACTATAATTCACCTATTATTTTTACACCAAACAGGATCAAATAATCCTTTAGGACTAAATAGAAACTTAGATAAAATCCCATTTCATCCCTTTTTTACATATAAAGATTTAATTGGATTTATCATTATAATTTTTTTATTAACTATATTAACATTAATTAACCCATACTTATTAGGAGATCCTGATAACTTTATCCCAGCTAATCCCTTAGTAACTCCCATCCATATTCAACCTGAATGATATTTTTTATTTGCTTATGCCATTTTACGATCAATTCCAAATAAATTAGGAGGTGTAATTGCCTTAATTATATCAATTTTAATTCTTATTATTCTACCATTAACATTTAATAAAAAAATTCAAGGATTACAATTTTATCCAATAAATCAATTCCTATTTTGAACTTTTATTATAATAGTTATCTTATTAACCTGAATTGGAGCACGTCCTGTAGAAATTCCATATATTATAACTGGACAAATCTTAACAGTTTTATATTTTAGTTATTTTATTATTAACCCCCTTTTAAGTAAATATTGAGATAATTTAATTTTTAATTAATTAATCTAATTCATTTATATATATATATATATATATGTATACATATTAGTATTATAATATAATTAATGAGCTTGTTAAGCATTTGTTTTGAAAACTTAAGAAAGAATTATTATTCTATTAATTTATACTAAAAATAATATATTAAAAAAAAATTTTAATACCTAAAAAAAATAATAAAAAATTTAAAGAAATAGGTAAATATCTTTTTCAAGCTAAATATATCAATTTATCATAACGATATCGTGGTAAAGTACCTCGAACTCAAATAAATAAAAAAGATATTAATCTTAACTTAAAATAAAAAACTAATCTTAATCTATAACCACCTATATAAATAATAACAAATAAAAAACTTATAAATAAAATTCTAGAATATTCAGCCAAAAAAATTAATGCAAATCCCCCACTTCTATACTCAATATTAAACCCCGAAACTAATTCTCTTTCACCTTCAGCAAAATCAAAAGGAGTACGATTAGTTTCTGCTAATATTGAAGAAATTCACACTAAAGATAATGGCAATATTAAAAATATCATTCAAATTAATTTCTGATAATAATAAAAATTTATTAAATTAAAATCTATAACTATAATAATTCTTGACATCAAAATTAAAGCTATTCTTACTTCATAAGAAATAGTTTGAGCAACAGCTCGTAAACCACCCAATAATGCATAATTAGAATTAGAAGATCAACCAGCAATCATAACCGTATAAACACCTATTCTAGTACAACATAAAAAAAATAATAACCCTAAATTAAATCTAATCATATTAAAATAATAAGGAATTAATATTCAAACTAATAAAGATAAAATAAATCTAATAACAGGAGAAAAATAATAACAATAATAATTAGAAAAATTAGGATAAGTAGTTTCCTTAGAAAATAATTTAATAGCATCCGAAAAAGGTTGTAAAATCCCTAAAAATCCAACCTTATTAGGTCCTTTTCGAAGTTGAATATAACCTAAAACCTTTCGCTCTAATAAAACTAAAAAAGCAACACCAATTAATACACCTAAAATTAAAACCAAAAAACCAATTATAATTATTATTAAATCAATTATTATCATTACTATATATATAATAAATTATATATTAATGACTTCTAAAATCATCACATTTTTCTGCCAAAATAGTTATAAATTTATTATATTTTAATAATATTCAAATAAATTAATTTAATTATAATATTTGATCCTTTCGTACTAAAATATTAAAATTTTTAAAAGATAGAAACCAACCTGGCTCACACCGGTTTGAACTCAGATCATGTAAGATTTTAATGATCGAACAGATCAAAATTTTAAACTTTTGCATTTAAATTTTATCTTAATCCAACATCGAGGTCGCAAACTTTTTTTCTTATTTGTACTAAAAAAAAAAATTACGCTGTTATCCCTAAGGTAATTTTTTCTTATAATCAATAATATTGGATCAATAATTCACTTATATTTGTTAAAATTTAAAAAAAGTTAAATAAATTTTTTTATCACCCCAATAAAATAATTATTCTTATTCTAATTTATAAATAAACTCATAATAAAAAAAAAAATAATTATAAAACTCTATAGGGTCTTCTCGTCTTTTTAAAATATTTAAACTTTTTAATTTAAAAATTAAATTCAATTAGATATTATAGAGACAATTTATATTTCATCCAATCTTTCATACAAGTCACCAATTAAGAGACTAATGATTATGCTACCTTTGTACAGTCAATATACTGCAGCCCTTTAATTATTAAATCAGTGGGCAGATTAGACTTTATATTATTTTCAAAAAGACATGTTTTTGATAAACAGGTGAACATATTAATATACACTTTACTCGTGAATATATTAATTTGTCGAGTTCCTTTAAAATAATTTTTCATAATTTAATTTTTATTCTAAATTATTCATTTATTTACTAATTTTATCATTATAACTAAATTTTTATTATTAAAAAATTCTTTTTTATAAAAAATTAAATTTTAATTAAATTTTAAATTTATTAAAATTATTTATAATAAAATAAAATTATTTAACAATATAAATTATATAATTTTTAATATTTTTAAATTTTTATTATAAAAATTTAATTTAAAGCTTATCCCTTAAATTATTAAATTAACCAAAAAATTTATTTAATTAATAAATAAATCTTTGTATAATTAATTAAAAATTAAATTTTTTTCTAAAAAAACTAGATATATTTAAAAACGATTAACATTTCATTTCTAATTAATTATTTAAAATATTTATGTAACAATAAATTTTATAATTAATTAACTCTTTTAAATTCGAGAATTTTAAAAAATAAATTATTTTTAATAAACTCTGATACACAAGATACAATAACTTAAATTTACTTTCTAATAATTTTATTTTCAAATCTATTTCAAATTTCTTTTACAATACTATTAAACTATAAATTTAAAAATTTTTTCTATTAAAAATACTTTAACCCCCATATATTTTTAATATTAAAATTTTTTTTATTATAATTTTATTTATTAATTTTAACCCCTCAAATTAATTAATATATAATATCTTTTCAATGTAAATGAAATACTTATTCAAGCTCTAATTTGATCTTTCTAGAAACACTTTCCAGTACCTCTACTTTGTTACGACTTATTTCAATTTATAAATGAAAGCGACGGGCAATATGTACATATTTTAATATAAAATCATTTTATTAAATTAAATAAAATTACATTTAAATCCAATTTCATTTAATTATTACACATTAAAATCCAAAAAAAAATAAATTTATTGTAATCCATTATATTCTTAATTATAATCTGCATCTTGATCTGATTTAATTTTTAATTTTAATTTTTAAATATTATTTTTATTAAAAAATATTTTTTTAACAACGATATACAAAATAATAAATTAAGTAAATTTATTCGTGGATTATCAATTATTAAACAGATTCCTCTAAATAAACTAAAATACCGCCAAATTATTTAAGTTTCAATAAAAATTACATACTATTTTAGCATAACAATTTAAATTTTAATAATAGGGTATCTAATCCTAGTTTTTTATTAAATTTATTAAATCATAAATATTAAATAATTTTTTATTAAATTAAAATTTCACCTAATAATTTAAAATTTTAATTATCAAATATTATTTATTAATAACTAAAAAAATTTAAATCAACTTTTGTATAACCGCAACTGCTGGCACAAAATTAGTTATTAATTCTTATATTGCTAAATCTTAATTACTTAAATTTATTAAAATTATTTACTACACAAAAATTATTCATTATTTAAATAAATAATAATTAACACTAAAATTTATATGTAAAACAAATTCATAATAAAATTTTTAAACCATAAAAAATTTATTTATTAGTGAAATTTTTCACATAGAATTTTTTTTTTTTTTTTTTTATATTAAAATATTTAATAGAAATTAATAAAATTTTAATATTTTCTTTTCTTTTTTTTTTATAATATTGATTATAAATACAAAATTGCTATATAAATTTTTAAAATTTAATAAATTATATTATATATAAATAATTTATATTAATTTAATTATAATTTATATATATATATATATATTAATATATTAAATTTTTAATATATATATATATAAATATATAATAAAAAATATTATTATTTATAATATTAAACCATTTTTAATAATTTTCATAAATAAATAAAATAAATAAA